TACTGATTAGTTCTGCCTCAATTTTTATTTTCTTATGTCATTAGGAAAACACAATTTTGAGATTCAAATCCATGAATCATTAATGAATTCGAAGTAAGCAGCCAATAGTTAATGGTTCAAATCCATCGTCTAAAAATACACATTTTATTTCTCAATATAAAAAAAGCTTTCTTTTAGAAAAAGGATTAAGGAAAACAGGAGTTAAAATGCAAGTACAATAAAAATTTAGTAATCCAGGAAATCATCTATTTTGTATCATTTTGGCGGCATGGCCGAGTGGTAAGGCGGGGGACTGCAAATCCTTTTTCCCCAGTTCAAATCCGGGTGTCGCCTGATCAACATTAACAAAAAACCCGAAACCTCTTCTTTTCTTCTGTTCTACTGATATAACTCGCGGAATTTTTCTCCGGTAGAAGCATAGGAAACAGACCATTGGTGCTTTGTTTATGTAGTCTGAAGGTTTTCTAAAAGAAGAGGTTGTGAATCCTCGCCCGTATCTAGGATTCTTCTAATCTACTGTGGTAGAGGGACTATCAAGACTTTTCGATTCCCTTCTACTACCCTTATCAATTATTCTTAATTATTAAGGAAGTGTCTAATGATTAGATTTTTAATCAGATTGTAGCCCCTGATAGGAAATTAAATTAAAAATTTTTGAAAAGGGGCATAAGTTGCTTTATATACTACAGATTCTCCAACCCCAGACCAAGCCCCGACTTTCACAACGGCAGTTGGGGGGAGGTACGGGTTTGTAGATCAAATGAGGAAATAAAAGCCTATAATAGATAGTGATTTCTCTTTTTTATAGATTTTCTCCCCCTCCGTTTTGACTAGAAGGTCAACAAAAAAATAAAAAAATTTAGGCCTAAATTTTTTTATTTTTTTGTTGACCTTCTAGTTTCCATTTCCTCGGGATGTTACTACATGTTTTACTTGTGTTTAATTTTTCCCGATTCAAAATCATAATCAATTTATTGGATTGGTTTCTCAATAGTGTTTGGTCATAATCCCTTTTTGACTCGGCGCCATTAATTCCACTATTATTAGTGAGGAATAATGGAATAATTCTTTCGTATTTATAGAGATAGGGGACATAATTCACATGGATATAGTAAGTCTCGCTTGGGCTGCTTTAATGGTAGTCTTTACATTTTCCCTTTCACTCGTAGTGTGGGGGAGAAGTGGGCTCTAGAAGTACTACTACAGGAAGGAACCAAACCGTATCGATTGTTTTATAGCTCGTTTTGCAACGTATTTTGGACTATTTAAAAGAAAAATCTCTGAATTTCAAATCCCATTGGACACCCGACTCCAATGGAGTAATCTATGATATGAATCATACTCTTTCAATCCGTGGGGTTGGACTCCTATTATCTTTATAGATGCATAAAGAAGAAGGCCGGACGGACCCTTTAAAATTTGATTTATTTCCCCCTTTACTGTTCAAAGAGGAAGTCATTTTGTTAAGTGTATACTCATTTTTCGATGAGAAATGATATAGAAGATAATGGTTGTCTAACAAGAGACTACGCAATAATAAGATCTTGCCTCAGGCGGGTTGCATGTTGGGCGGTTTGGTTTCTAATTTGAGAAAGACAATTTGTGCTTTATCGACTTATTTCATATCTTCATATCACGGTTCGGGCGTTAAAAATAAGTTAAGTAAGGTTTCCTCTTACTTAATTAGTAAAAGGAATTCTAATTATTAAGATAAGAAGTATTTCAGATTGATCAGATCAAATAAATGTAGCAAATTGGGTGTTATGTCAATTCCATAGAATATATACAACAATATATGTAATATATATATACATATATGAAGAGAATGTTGTAGATTGATCTACATAAACTTAAGCCCTTATCTTTATTTTAGATTACAACTGACTAAGCGATGGGTAGTATGGTAGAAAGAAATAGATGAATCTTTCTACCATACTACCCATCGCTTAGAATACTGCCAATTCTAATTACCGCCCGCTCAGTTTATTTAAATGAAGACGTTAAATTGGAAATCCTTTTCATTTGACTTCGTCAATTTTTGATAAGAACTCGGAAGGAAAGTTGCATTAAAATTCATTTGAATTAATCATTTTGACTGACTGTTTTTACGTAAATGATAAGTAGAAAAGCCGTAGGAACTAGAATGAATAGTGCAGTAGCAATAAATGCAAGAATATTTACTTCCATAATTTCGTCGGTTTTTTAATTCGCAATAACTCGGGATTTAATCCCCTAGAGATGGTAAATCTTTCGTCTGTAAATTCAATGAATGAATTACCTCTCGATGATCTTGAATCGGATCAATATCATGAATAACAATATCTGATCTATCAAATCAACCCGCCGCCGTGCCTTGAATAGTATAACATAGTAAGTTCTTTTATCCATACCGAATCACAATTTTGATTCCTGACCCAATCAATCCAAAAGTCTTTATCAGCCGTTTATTTGTTTTTTTCTATAACCTAACCTTGCGCCGTCCTAGGACAATTATCTGACG